CAAATAGAGAAACCTTTTATTATCTTATATCATCAGGGTAATGATCCATCAACCTGCTGGTTCTTTTTCTGAAGTAGCAACGGGAGAATTCATCCTGGAAGTGGGAGAACTGCTGAAACTACGTGAAACCCTGACAAGGGTTTATGCACAAAGAACGGGCAAACCCCTATGGGTTGTCTCCGAAGACATGGAAAGAGATGTTTTTATGTCAGCAACAGAGGCCCAAGCTTATGGAATTGTTGATCTTGTAGCGGCTGAATGATAATAGCCTGGATTTCGCGTCAATTCGTGATTTGAAATTACCCCTGCCGAGTTTCATATTAATATTCTATGACTTTTATTTACTATTCTATTGAATAAAAGGAATTCATAATCATGCGGTTAGGATCGATCTAAACCAGCCCATTATGTATATGATTCAACATGCCAACGATTAAACAACTTATTAGAAATACAAGACAGCCAATTAGAAATGTCACAAAATCCCCCGCGCTTCGGGGATGCCCTCAGCGTCGAGGAACATGTACTAGGGTGTATGTGCGACTCGTTCAGATCATGAACTAGAACAAAGGAAAGAGAGCAATGTTCGAATCTCCATGATCAAATAGGATAGAACGGAAAAACGAACTACATTTCCTATCTAAAAATAAGAAAATGGAGCATATCCCTTTTATTGTGTATAAAATTTATGGTTTCTATTGGTGTAAATCCACTCACCTCAATTCAAGATGAGAAGCAATTCTCCATTGGTAGCAAATGGTTATCCATTAAGCGGAGGAAATCTTAGTTAATATAGACCCCTCTTGCAAGAACGGACTAACAGGGTCAGCTACCCAGCCAACCTTCATAATTAAATACCGTTACTGTATAGGTAGAGCTCGTTGTGAAAGACCTATTACTGGATAATTCATGGGTAGAGCCGAAGAATGTGAACTATACAAGTTAGCAATAACATTGATTAAATGAAGTAAAGGCTCCGGTGTATAGAGAAGACCTCACCGTTTAAGAAGTAACCATAGAAACGATGGAATCCACTATTTCTTTATCATTTCTATTTTTTTTTAATACCTAGTATAGTAAAATTTCGTATTTCGAGGTGAAACGCCTATAAAAAATAAAAAATCGTGGTTGGGAAGGTTATAGTAGCCAAAGCCGTTGGAATTTTTAGTTTATACATTGGAAAAATCCGTTTTGTTATTAATATACTAGGAAAGGGGCAAAAGAATAACTGAAAGAAAGGAAATCTATTAGTTATTCGTGAAAGTTTCATTTATTCAATGACCAGAATTAGACGGGGATATATCGCTCGGAGACGTAGAACAAAAATTCGTTTATTTGCATCAAGCTTTCGGGGGGCTCATTCAAGACTTACTCGAACTATTACTCAACAAAAAATAAGAGCTTTGGTTTCGGCTCATCGGGATAGGGATAAGCAAAAAATCAATTTTCGTCGTTTGTGGATCACTCGAATAAATGCAGCAATTCGTGAAAGGGGGGTATGCTATAGTTATAGTAGATTAATAAACGGTCTGTACAAGAGACAGTTGCTTCTTAATCGTAAAATACTTGCACAAATAGCTATATCAAATAGGAATTGTCTTTATATGATTTCCAATGAGATCATAAAAGAAGTAGGTTGGAAGGAATCCACCGGTTAAACGGAGTTGCCCGGAGAATGAACTCCGGGAAGGTCGAATAAAAATGAATAGAATATGATAAAATATGAGAAAGTAGTCAAAATAAATATGAATCAACACGTTCAATAAAAAAATTGATTCTTCCCAGATTATTCTTTTTTTTCTTACGACACGAGAATTCAATCCGGATTCTTGGATTTTTCCAACAAAATATAAATCCCCGTTTGAGTTCGGATGGGAATTCGAATTCAAGTGAAAAAAAAGTAAACCTATCTTTTTCTGGCTCTAAGACTAGGAGTTCTAGTGGTCGACTCGGTTCTTTCAAATTGTTTCTCATTATTAAGAAAAGGTAACAAAGATAAAATACGAGCTTGTTTTATAGCAATAGTAATTAACCGTTGTTGTTTCAAGGTCAATCTATTCACTCGTCTAGATAATATTTTTCCCTGTTCACTAATAAATCGACTAATTAAACTCATGTTTTTATAATCAATTCGATCCCCCGATTGGATCGGGGGCAAACGCCTACGAAAAGATCGCTTGGATTTAAGAAAAGTTCGCTTGGATTTATCCATGGTTTGGTTAGTTTATTTCTTATCCCTAAAATCCTATTTCAGCCGTATCTCTAATTAGAATAAAAAAAATAGGATTTGGTTTGTTTATAATTCTCTTTAACTATGTTAAATATGTGATATATATATATATAATGTCATTTTTTCCGTTTCCTTGTAAGATAAGGGCGCAGGTGCTTGGTTCGATCTATTTCTTTACCTCCCCGTGAATTGTATGTTTGTAACAATATGGACAGAATTTTCGCAACTCCAATCGATTAGGCGTATTGTGCCGGTTCTTTTGAGTAATAT